AGGATTCCACGGGATACCGTACTGTACTGGGTCTGGCTTTTTCAATTACTCCCGATCTGTGAAATATGAAATAGAGTAGAGTATTGTATGTTTCCCGGGAGTACATACATAAATGGAATTTGTACAATATAAAATAAATTGAACATAGTTACTGTGTATAGAATAGTATAGAATACTTTTTTTTTAAGATTAAAAAAAAAGTATATCCTTTTCGGGCCCTATTTTGTGTAACCTCAATTTCAAATTTTACTAATTTGAAATAATCTATCTCATTCAAATTTCGCATTGAGCTTTTGATATATGCGTCCCATTACTAATCCAATGAAAGAGGATATTTAAAAAATAAAGATCAAACAAGGATCACTTTTTTATTAGCGAGGTAATGAATTTTTTTTTTTTTTTTTATTTTATAAGGGTTTTTCCTTGAAAGAACAAACTTTTTAAATTTATATATAAATATAGAAAAAAATAGTTAATTTGATGGAATATTCGATTTTTTTATACCGGAATTTGTACTCGTCTTTATCATACTTCTTTTGTTTTCCAAGAAGATTGGATCATTAAAAAAAGGAGGTTATAACTTAGCTCCTTCCTTTTTTTTCATTGAGCTTCTATTGTTTGTTGGGGTTTGTTTAGAACCAATGGTAAGTGGAAAGGCGGTTAGATGATACTTCATCAGATGATTGTACAAAGAGGGCGGTAGGTTATAGAAAAGAAAGAATGGAAAAGAATGATAAATAAATAAAGGAATTATTGATTGTATCGGGAATCAAATTTTGAGTTCAGTATGGATAAAAGATCGTCCTATGTTATACTATTCAATTCTTGACGATGAATCGATTTGATAGCTCCGATATTGTTATTCATGATATTGATCCGATTCGATATCATCGAGATGTAATGCATCCCATTGAATTTACAGGCGAAAGATTTATTATCTCTATGGGATTAACTCCCGAGTTATTGCGAATTAAAGAAAAATTAAACAATGAGATTATGGAAGTAAATATTCTCGCATTTATTGCTACTGCACTGTTTATTCTAGTTCCTACTGCTTTTTTACTTATAATATACGTAAAAACAGTCAGCCAAGGTGATTAATTTGAATTAAACTTTATTTTTTATTTCTTATCAATAATTGCAGAGAAGAAAAGGATAAAAATTTCGCGTCTTAAATGAAATGGGCAGACTAGAATCAGTCGTATTCTATGAGATACGATAGTATGGTAGAAAGATTCAGATATTTCTTTCTACCATACTATCTAGTATTGTTATTGTAGTGTATAAAGTTGTATTGTAATGCGGGTTAATTTAATATAGATTAATATAGATCAATAATATAGATTAATATAGATCAATCTACAATAGTATCATCATATTCCTTTTCTATATATATAGAAATCGATTTAATTACGTATATATAATATATATAGTGATAATGTATATTATATAGTATCCCAATTCTATTTCTTTGCTTTATCTATTTGTATTTAATTTGTGTTGATTTCAATTAAATTAATTTGAAATAATCGAAAGCGACTTTTACGATTAGAATTCCTAGATTTCTGATTATTTTCAATATGAATCCCGATCGAAAGAATCAATGACTTCTTCGGATTTCGAAAAGGATTAGTAAAACCCGTCGACTTTTAACGTTTGAACCATGATATGAAATGGGTTCAATAAAACAAGCAAAACATAAATAAAATTTCTAAAATAGTAAAACTAAAACAAGCGGCGCAATATGTGACTCGCCCAAGACAATATTTTAGGATGTGCAGTATCTCGTTGGACAACTACTATGTTGTTTCCCAATGTGTATCCACGTAATGGAATAACCGAATTGTTTTCTCTTTGATCTTTGAACAGTAAAGAGGTAAACAAAATAAAAAAAAGTTCCGTTCTTCCTCATGGTCCATATCTAACTTTGGTAAGAGTCAGTTCATCGAAATAGAAAATTTATGAAGAATTCAGTTGGAATAAATTTCCTACCATTTGTATTCCTTTTACTTTTTTTACTTTCAAAATACGAACACGGAAATAATTGAAATATTTCTTTGATTGAAAGAGTATTCTTCATATATATTTATTATTCATAGAATACATTACTCAACTAAAATCCAAGAGAATTTCGAAATGAAGATATTTTTCATTTCTATTTCAATTTAAAAATAAAATTTTAAATTGAAATAGTGAAATTTTAAATAAAAAAAACTTTGCCGAACGATCTATAAAAAAAAGTGATACTGTTTAGTTCCTAAACTCAATTAGTAGTACTTCTAGAGTCCACTCCTTCCCCATACTACTAGTGAAAGGGAAAACGTAAAGACTACCATTAAAGCAGCCCAAGCGAGATTTACTATATCCATGTGAATTATGTCCTCTATCTCTATGAAGGAATTATTCAATTATTGTTCACTAATAAATAATAGGGGAATCACTGGCGCAGAGTCAAAAAGTTATTCTGACCCAACACCGTTGATGAAACAATCCAATAAAT